TGAACCGATGACTTACGCCTTACCATGGCGTTACTCTACCACTGAGTTAAAAGGGCCTTTTTTATTTAATTCCGGAATTATTCACTATGTGGATAAAATATCTATATGTACATATATTATAAACATAAGTATATATGCATTAAGTACGTGCAGTAGATACATAGTGTCTAGTGGCTCATTGTTGAATAATAAAATGGATTTACCTAGGAAGTCTAGGAGAAAATGCAATGAATTGTTTCAAGACCGACTCGAATAGAAATAAATTCAATTGAAATAATTCAAAAAAAAAAAAAAAATACTACTACTAGATTTCTAATGTCGATTCTAATGAATAATTCGTCAATGACGAATAAAAAACAATTCTATGCAATTCTGAAAGGGGGAAAGATCCCTCGGCTAGAATCATTTGATTATATTGACAATTTCAAAAAACGGATCATACTATGATCATAGTATGATGGCCGTTGGTCAAGCGGGCCCCCATCGTCTAGTGGTTTAGGACATCTCTCTTTCAAGGAGGCAGCGGGGATTCGAATTCCCCTGGGGGTAGGGTACTACGAAAGGAAATTGATCATGGATTACCAATAAGTCGAAAATTGATTCTTCCTGGGTCGATGCCCGAGCGGTTAATGGGGACGGACTGTAAATTCGTTGGCAATATGTCTACGCTGGTTCAAATCCAGCTCGGCCCAATAATTCGCCAATCCGCCATGAGATGATATAACTCCCTTTGTACTTCAGAAATACCCGATCCGGAGATAAAAAAGAATCAAATTTTCTGCTAGATCCCGTATTTCCCTGGGATTGTAGTTCAATTGGTCAGAGCACCGCCCTGTCAAGGCGGAAGCTGCGGGTTCGAGCCCCGTCAGTCCCGACGGATCCAATAAATATATCAAAAAATCTCTCCCTTTTTCTGAAGGGGACCGGGGGAAGAATTCCATTGTCAAAGCAAAGGGGAAATCCTTATTTCTTTTTTCTTTCCTTTTGGTAGGAGAAAGACATATGCGGTTGGATTAGTACAATTATTGGTAGCATTATAGTCAGTATTCCAAGAAATGCTGGCTTTTTCGATTGCCCCCGATGCATGTAATGGAATCGAGTACTATACTTTTTTGAGGCGCGCATACACAAAAGGAATTCCTTTCTTGTCCAATACAAAATTGAATATAAGAAAATACTTTCCAGAAAAAACAAAAAAAAAACAATTTATTTTTCTGGCTACGGATTTATGGAACCTGACTTACTAGTTTGAAGTTGCAAAATAGATTTCATGCAAATTGCACACTGAGCTTTTGGTATAGGTGTCCCGGGGCTAATAATCTACGAAGAAAGGAGGGGGAAGGACAGATCAACCAAAGATCCTACTCCTCTTAGAAAGGCGAATGAATCATTTTTCCTATTTTTCATTTTGTTTTAAGGCCCCATCGACGAAAGAACAAATCGGAAAATAGTAAATTTGATGAATATTCATTTTATACGGTCTCATCTTTATCACACTTCTTTGTCTTCCAAGTCAAAAATAGTTTCGTTCTAAACTCCTTTCTTTTTCCATTTAGCTTTTATTGTTTGTTTGGGTTTGTAACTATGTGACCACTGGAAGTGGAAGAGCTATTTGATGAGACTTCATCAGATGATTGTACAAGAAGGAACTAGATAGATTAGAGAGAAAAAAAGAACAGATAATAAAAAATGATAAATAAATAAAGGAATTTTGGGTTAGGTCAGCAATCCAAGTTTGGGGCGGTATGGATAAAAGAACTTCCTATGTTATACTATTCAATTCTCGACGACGAATTTATTTGATAGTTCAGATATTGTTATTCATGATATTGATCTGATTCAAGATCATCGAGAGGTAATATTCATTCATTGAATTTACAGGCCAAAGATTTATCATCTCTATGGGATTAAATCCCGAGTTATTGCGAAGTAAAAAACCGATGAGATTATGGAAGTAAATATTCTTGCATTTATTGCTACTGCACTATTTATTCTAGTTCCTACCGCTTTTCTACTTATCATTTATGTAAAAACAGTCAGTCAAAACGATTAATTATTAACTAATTTGAATGAAACTTGACTTCTGAGTTCTTAGCCAAAATTGACGAAATAAAATGAAAAAGATTCCAATTTCATGTCTTAAATGAAATGAGTGGACTAGAATCGGCAGTATTCTAATAGATAGATAGTATGGTAGAAAGAAATAGATGAATCTTTCTACCATACTATTTATTAGTTAGATTCTTGTGCCCCCTGGAATAAAATAAAGATAGAGGCTGCATTTGATATGGATCTATATATCAATCTACAATATTATCTTGATATATGCGAATATCAATTCCATATATGGGATTGACATAGCATCCAATTCCATTTATTTGCTATATCTATTTGTTCTGATCAATCTGAATTACTCCTATGTCTTATAGTTTGAATTACTATATTTTTGATTTCCAATATGAATCTCGGTATCTATTGAGAGAATCAAATCAATGAAGCA